TGGGTCGCAAACTTAATCGACATCTCACGTCGATCCTTGGAGGCCGGGCTCGTCTCTTTTTGTCACCGAAGGTGCAGGCTTCTCACCTTCGGTGAAGAAACCCAAGGTGTAGGCTTCTCACCTTCGGTGAAGAAACCCAAGGTGTAGGCTTCTCACCTTCGGTGAAGAAGCCGAAGGTGAATAGTCGAGAGGAAAGGTCTGGCTTCGTGCCAGACCGATCGACCAAGGTGGTTTCTATTATGCGTCTAAAAAAGTGTGACTTAGCCCTCCCTCGAGGGAGGTGAGTTGACAAATAACCTCCCAGCCTCTATAGTTCTTTTCAATGAATAAAAAACCTTTCTTTTCCAAAAGAGAAAAAATAGTAATCATTTCCTGCTTGCAAAGCACAGATTGGTCTCGAGACCTATGTGACCATCAGCATTAGCTATTCTGCGACCCGCAGCTTTGAATCACTGATCGGCAGTGCACCCAGCAATGGATCGGGGCTATTAGCTCAGTTGGTTAGAGCACACCCCTGATAAGGGTGAGGCCGCTGGTTCAAATCCAGCATAGCCCAATACCGTCACGCAAGTGTGACGAACCGACATAACCCACCGAAAAGATCATGATTTCTTTTTTTCGGTATTATTCACCTTCAAAGGGTGTTATAGAGTATAACTAGCTGCTCGATTTACGTTGGCTTCGGACCACCGTCGAAGTCTCTTCGGGACCCTTTTGAAGAGCATGAAGACGGATCGAAGGTGACTTGTTCAACCTTCTCCGACAATATCAAGAATTTTGATATAAAAAAAATTAGCTTTTATTTAAAAGCCTAAATAAATATGAACTTAAAGGTAGAACCCAATCCCATCGATTCTCACTCGGTAGCTCCCTTACCTTCAATATCAGATCTAGCGCAGCCAGTACCGTTGGAGTTGGAAAATGATCCCGTTCCACCCACGGCCGATCCAGGAGAAGAATCGGCGGAGTCAGAGTGGTATGACGCCTTGGAAAGTCCAGAAGTTAATCCCGTTCCACCGCTGCCTGGGCCGGCGGAAGATATCTTAGAGGTCGAATGGCACGACGCCTTGGAAAATTTGGAAGTCAATTCCTTTCCATTTGGTGACGCGCCCATTCCCCCACCACAAATCCATGACTTCTTTGAAGGCTGGAGCGAGTGGTTACTTGAATGGTTTGAGGACATGGTCTCTCATTAATTCACTTGGTGAAATGAGAAAGACAGCAAACTGACAAGGAAGGAGAGAGGACGCGTCTCTTTTTGACTCAGTCAAAAAAAGGGTCTTGCGAAGCGAGACGAATCATCGATCCTTCGACAATGCGATTCTCTCCTCCCTTAAGGGAGGAGAAATCGTCTCTCTCCGACTTTTCACCTTCGGTTTCTTCACCGAAGGTGAGAAGCCTACACCTTCGGTGACGGAGAGAGGGGCTCATCTCTGTTTGACCCAGCCAAAGGGAAGGATCGAAAATCGATCGTCGGCATAAACAAAGGATCAGCTTTTCGTTTGTCTTTTGCATAACGACGGAAAAAGATAAAACAAAAGGTGAGGAGGGTGGTCTCTTTTTTTTTCAAAACAGGTTGATTTCCCTGGATTGGTCGATTATACTTGTTTGAGAATATTCAAAAGTAGTTTTTGAGGGGGTATAGCTCAGTTGGTAGAGCGCTGCCCTTGCAAGGCAGATGCCAGCGGTTCGAGTCCGCTTACCTCCACAAGTACGTGATGGTGCTTGAAAAAAAGACGATGGAAGGGACTTGACTTTCTCTTTTATGTTAGGGTAAAGTGTTGACGTTTGAAGGTCAAACGATGTAAGGATGACGGCGGATACCTAGGCACCCAGAGACGATGAAGGGCGTGGCAACCGACGAAATGCTTCGAGGAGCTGGTAACAAGCGTTGATTCGGAGATTCCCCAATGGGACAACCTCATGGACTCTCCTTTGAATTCATAGAAGGAAGAGAGAGAACCCGGTGAATTGAAACATCTTAGTAGCCGGAGGAGAAGAAAGCAACAGCGATTCCCTTAGTAGCGGCGAGCGAAGCGGGAACAGCCTAAACCGACCTCCCGTCGTGGAGGTCGGGGTAGTGGGAAGAGGACGGTCATGGTTTCCCATGAATGACGGATCGATCCACGAAAGTGGATAGGATTCAACTCGTGTAAGAGAAGCAGCTGAATCCTGCACCATAGATGGTGAAAGTCCAGTATCTGAAAGATGAGTGGCATGGGAACAATGAAACAAAAAACCGGACCTTTATCCCGAGTAGCATGGGGCACGTGAAATCCCGTGTGAATCGGCGAGGACCACCTCGTAAGGCTAAATACTCCTGGGTGACCGATAGTGAAGAAGTACCGCGAGGGAAAGGTGAAAAAGAACCCCATACAGGGGAGTGAAAAAGAACATGAAACCGTCATCCGACAAGCGGTGGGAGGATGAAAAATCTGACCGTGTGCCTGTGGAAGAATGAGCCGGCGACTTATAGGAGGTGGCAAGGTTAAGGAGAGTCTCCGAAGCCGGAGCGAAGGCGAGTCTGAATAGGGCATCGACAGGGTCACCTCCTATGGACCCGAACCCGGGTGATCTAACCATGGCCAGGATGAAGCTTGGGTAACACCAAGTGGAAGTCCGAACTCATCGATGTTGAAAAATCGTGGGATGAGTTGTGGTTAGGGGTGAAATGCCAATCGAACTCGGAGCTAGCTGGTTCTCCCCGAAATGCGTTGAGGCGCAGCGCGCAACGAAAAGGTGGACTGTCTAGGGGTAAAGCACTGTTTCGGTGCGGGCTGCGAGAGCGGTACCAAATCGTGGCAAACTAAGAATACTAGGCATGAATTTCCGTTGCGCAGTGAGACGGTGGGGGATAAGCTCCATCGTCAAGAGGGAAACAGCCCAGATCACCGGCTAAGGCCCCAAAATGACCGCCAAGTGGAAAAGGATGTGACAATGCTGAAACAGCCAGGAGGTTTGCTTAGAAGCAGCCACCCTTTAAAGAGTGCGTAATAGCTCACTGGTAGAGCGTTGTTGCGCCGAAAATGGACGGGACTAAGCGGTCTGCCGAAGCTGTGGGACATCGAATCGATGTCGGTAGGGGAGCGTTCCGCCCTGGGTGAAGCATCAACGTCAGTTGGTGTGGACAGAGCGGAAGTGAGAATGTCGGCTTGAGTAACGCAAACATTGGTGAGAATCCAATGCCCCGACAACCTAAGGGTTCCTTCCGTAGGCTCGTCCAGGGAGGGTGAGTCAGGACCTAAGATCAGGCCGAAAGGCGTCGTCGATGGAAAACAGGTTAATATTCCTGTACTTATGTTCGGTCGGTACCGAGGGACGAAGAAGGCGATGGGTGGCCAACATTGGGTGGAGGCGAAAGCGTTCAAGGCGTTGAAGGATGGAAGAAAAACCATTTGGAGCCGAGACGTGATACGACGTTGTTTTGGCTACCACCGGAGGGTGATAGTCGAAGCAGTGTTCACCTTTCCTCGTCAAGCTTCCTAGAAAAGCTCGCACTACCATATCATCGAACGTAACCTGTACCCGACACCGACACAGGTAGGTGGGTAGAGTATACCAAGGGGCGCGAGAGAACTCTCTCCAAGGAACTCGGCAAAATGGCCCCGTAACTTCGGGAGAAGGGGTACCCTCGAAAGAGGGTCGCAGTGACCAGGCCCAGGCGACTGTTTACCAAAAACACAGGTCTCCGCTAAGTCGTAAGACGATCCATGGGGGCTGACGCCTGCCCGGTGCCGGAAGGTGAAGGAAGTTGGTTATTCTCTGAAGAAGCTGACAACCGAAGCCCCGGTGAACGGCGGCCGTAACTATAGACTTTTGTAGTTGTAAAATCTAGCCATGTGCTGGAAACCCTCGAGTAACCCTCGCTACTCGCACGCTCAGTGCATCACCTTGTGATGCACAAGGCCATAGCAGCAGACAGACTCCTGTCTCTGGACAAATAAGCACGGCCACGCCATCACCTTTCAACGAGGTCGAAGGCGAAAGGGAATCCTCGATTCCCGGAGGTCGGCATCGCCGAGCAGCAGTTACAATGTGAGGGGGAGAGGCAATCAGCAGGAAAGGCCATCATGAAGAACAAGGCAACGCACATCAGCGAAGTACCGCCAGACAAAGGCCACTACGTCGCTGGGTTTGTTGATGGTGAGGGTAGCTTTTACATAAGTGCACGCGTGAGGCAAGACTACCCTACGCGGTGGAAGTTTGGGCTCCATTTCAACATCAGCAACCGTGACAAAGTGGTTCTTGAGATATGCAAGAAGTATGTCGGGTGTGGAACAATCCGGGAGACCGACAGGGGGAACGGGTTCTACGTGCTAGAAGTGCAAGATCGGAAGAAGCTAAGGGAGTTTGTGATACCGTTCTTCTCTAGGTTCGGCTTTCTGTCGAACAAGAAGCGGTCAGAATTTCGGATCTTTCAGGAGGCGCTGGTCCTCCTAGATAACGGAATCAGGACCGATGCGGAGCTGAAGGCGTTCCTTCGCCTGCGTGAAAAGCTGAATCAGCTTCGCAAAACCAACATCTCAAACACCGACGCCGTCATCCTCGAAAGCTTTGTATTCATGAGGGAATCCTCAGAGACTTAATACGCTGGACACCCCTCTCACGGGAGCCTTCAAAGGCCGGGAAAGGGGTGATGATATAGTCCGATCTCTGTGGCGATGCAGAGGCTTGCCCCATCAAATAGATAGGGGCAAGCGCGATGGGGCTGCGTGATCAAAGATGCAGCCCTTTCGTTAACAGAAATGAACGGTCCTAAGGTAGCGAAATTCCTTGTCGGGTAAGTTCCGACCCGCACGAAAGGCGTAACGATCTGGGCACTGTCTCGGAGAGAGACTCGGTGAAATAGACATGTCCGTGAAGATGCGGACTCCCTACACCTGGACAGAAAGACCCTATGAAGCTTTACTGTAGCCTGGAGTTGGGTTTGGGCCCCTTTTGCGCAGTCTAGGTGGGAGGCGTCGAAGATCTTCTTCCGGGAAGATTGGAGCCATCAGTGA